AATTCTAATCTTCCTCCCCAATCTGATATTATGGTGCCGGTATAGACCGAAATTCCGTTATGGTTCAATTCTGACCGGTAATAAATACCAGGGCTTTGCAATATTTGATTGATTACAATTCTGTATATTCCATTTACTATAGAAGTTCCCAGGGAATTCATTAGAGGAATGTTTCCAATAAAAATGGTTTGTTCTTGGATATCCCTACTGGTTTTCCAAATCAATCCCGCGGATACATATAATTCGGAGGAATATGTGAGTGATTCATATACAGCATCTTTTTCTTTTATCAAGGGTTCTACCAATTGATAGGTTTCCACAAATAATTGAAATTCAATTTCTTGATCTGTATCTTCAATTTTTGGAAACTTATAAAGTTCTTCTGTTAAGCCCTGATCAATGAACCTACAAAAACCTTCGAATTGTATCTGATTCAACCCGGGTATTGTATACATTCCCCCATTTCCACTCCTATTTATTTTGAATTTACCCATTTATAGATATAGAAAATATCCCGTTATTTGCTCTCATTCTTCATCGAATCATATTAATCAATTTAGCAATAATGGAATTTCTATTTTTTTTTACTGAATCGCATGAAATTTTACCTAACTACGAATACAGAATGTATGAAATACCTATGAACAGAGGAGAATAAATCAAATTTTATACTCAAATTGGAATTGGCATTTGCAACAGATATAATATAAATGGAAAGGAATTGAAAAATTCCACCTAGACTTATTTATGGGGTTTTTTTATAGAATATCAAAACAAAAAAATGGATTCTATTTCTACCATTATTATGATATTACATTACATATTATGATATTCCACATTCGAATTCGATTGGACACGGACACCAGAAAAAGAAATGAATCTGTTCGATGAGATAAAGACCTAATAATCAACAATATAGAATTTCTTTTTTTAGCACTTAACTTTTTTACGGGTTCAATTGTTCAAAAAAGAATTCGCAGAGAAGAGAGATATTTTTTTACCTATTTTTTTAGGCGAATTTTAAAAATGCGGGTGAAGTGCGTACTTGATATTTATTAAAATGAAACACGCGTGCTATAGCTATCTATATTGGTCTCTCTTTATTCTTTATTGCAGCCCTATTCGTTCGGAACAGCATATGTCATGTTATATTTCTATTTTCTATTCAATCGATTTAATGAAAAATTGTCAAAATTGACGCACGATAATTTCCCGAAAATTCCCTATAGATATCAGATAAGAAGATTTCGGATAAGATGAGAATATCTGTGTAATAATTTATGGTCTAGGGTTTACATATATTGATAATTGCTGTTATAATTGAAATGGAGAAGGTTTTTTTTTTATTAAAAAAAAATAAATACTGATTTTATGTATCAATTTGGATTTTCTTATCTCATTAGGAAAAACCTATTTTTGATTCAAATCCAAGAATCGTTCATGAATTAACATTTAATTTAATAGTTAATGGTTCTGATTTGTCCTGAATTTTTTTTTTACTTTTGTGACCGAAAGTTTACGTTTCTTTTTTATCGTTTTGGCGGCATGGCCGAGCGGTAAGGCGGGGGACTGCAAATCCTTTTTCCCCAGTTCAAATCCGGGTGTCGCCTGATCGACAAGAGAATTGAAATAGCTTATTTTATTTGGTTTTGCTGATATAAAACTTGACAATTTTTTTTTACAGCAGAAGCAAGCGGAGGAAAAGGACTCTTGAAACTTCTAAATTCTAAGCATCTGGAGGTTTTGTTCTCTAAAATGCTGTAAATCTTTGTGTATCGGATTCAAGAAAGTATTCTAGTCGTGAAAAGGAATCGGTAAATTTGGATAGGCTAGCCCCCACACTCCACTACTAATGTAGTGTCTGTCTACTGACTGGGTCTTGAATTTGATTGGATAGGAATAGGTCGGACAGGGAATCATTTTTAGTTGTAGAAGAAACTTTGTATACAGACTCATGAAAGTCTATGAGCGCTACGACATTTATTCCATATTAGTTAGATTGAATAGCTAATTCGTTTTCTTTTTCTTTTTTATTTATCTAATTATATTATATAAATCAATTATATAAATCTATATATATATAAATATATATATAGATTTTATATAGATTTTCATTCTATAATTCGAATATATTATTAATAAATAAAGAAAGAAAAAAAATTCTTTCTTTTCGCTTTTCGGTAACCCCAGTTTAATAAGCAGTTTTCCGATTGTTTTACAGAGAAAATCGGGCGACGGTAAGGATTATATCAAATCGGAAATAGAAGTATGCCATAGATAGCGATCATTCTTGTTTTACTTAATGAAATGTAGGGCAACTAAAAATATAGGTCTTTTTTTTTATTCCTACCTGTTATGAATATTCATTTCCCTAATACCTGCAAGGGTGTCTACAGATATTTTTGTTTGTGCTCAATGTTTTCCGATTCTATTAGAGATCATATAAGAACTTGTTAGATGTTATAGTTCGATTTATTGGATTCTTTCGTCAATAGTGTTAGGACAGAATTCCTTTTTTTGACTCTGCGCCAGCGATTCCACTATTATTAGTATTAGTGAACAATAATGAAATAATTCCTTCATATTGATATTGATAGAGATAGGGGGCATAATTCACATGGATATAGTAAGTCTCGCTTGGGCTGCTTTAATGGTAGTCTTTACATTTTCCCTTTCCCTCGTAGTATGGGGAAGAAGTGGACTTTAAAGATATTACGAATTTAGTTGAGGGAGCAAACTCAAACTGTATCAATTGAGATGGTTCTGCAATTTTTTTAATTCATTAATTAACTTAGAAATTGAATTAAAAAAAAAAAATACCTACATTTCGGAATTCTATTCGATTGGAATACTGTATTCGAATATATGTATATATATAATATATATAAAGATAAAGAAAGGACTCTTTCAATCAAATAAATATTTCAATTATTCCCATGTTCATATTTGAAAAGGAAAAGGAATACAAATAATAAGAAATGGATTCCAACCAAATTCTTCCTAAAATTTCTAGTTCGATGAAATGACCCTATATATAGATATATATAGATATATAGACAATGAGGAACCGCAGAACCTTTTTATACCCCCCTTTTTTTCAAAAGAGTTCTGTTATTAGTTATTATATTAAGGGATACACACTTTCTATGGGAAACAAGATAGACATAGTGGTTGTCTAAGTCTAACGAGAAACTACACATAATAAGATATTCCCGTTGCCTTAGGTGAGTCACATTATTACGTGCTTATGCTTACCACTTATTTTTTTATTTGGTTTATTAGTTTCGAAATTTAGTTTATGCTTTATTGAACTAATTTCCTATCATGGTTCAAACATTAAAAATCGATTTGGTTTTACTAATCTTTTAGAAATAGGAAAAAGTTTCCCATAGAACCGGGGGATCATCTGTCAACTATTTAATCAACTACTTCTTTTCTTCGTAATACTAAAAAGATTACTTGATTTTTTTTTAATATGATACCGAGATTGGTCTTGAAAATAATCATAAATCTATATAAATCTTAATCTCGGAAGAATAAGAGGTGTCCTTCTTTTTTTTATTATTTCAGATTGATTGGAACCAATACAAATCAAATAGATAATAGATGAAAAAAAAGATTGGGGGGCGCTATGTACATTACATATCTGTGATTGATATATACATGAATAGGAAGATACATATTGTAGATTGATCCATATTAAAGTATCTTTATTTTTCTATACTACAATAACAATAATAGATAGTTTGGTAGAAAGAAATAAAAGCGATTTCTTTCTACCAAACTAAACTATCCGATTTCATAGAAATCTGCTGATTCTAGTCCGATCATTTCATTGAAGACTAAGACACGAAATTAAAATCCTTTTGCATTTTTTTCTTGATTGCATTGATAAGAACTAAGAAGTCAAGTTTAAGTTAAATTAATCACTTTGACTTACTGTTTTTACGTAAATTATAAGTAAAAAGGCAGTAGGAACTAGAATGAACAGTGCAGTAGCAATAAACGCTAGAATATTGACTTCCATAATCTCATCGTTTCATTTCTCTTTAATTCGCAATAACTCGGGATTTAATCCCATAGAGATGAAAAATCTTTCGTCGGTAAATTCAATGGGATAATAAAAATGACATCTCGATGATATCGAATCGGATCAATATCATGAATAACAATATCTGAGCTATCAACTCGATTCATCGTCGAGAATTGAATAGTATAACATAGGAAGATCTTTTATCCATACCGAATTCAAAATTGGATTATTGATCCAATCAAAAATTCCTTTACTTTTTTATTTGTTTTTTTTTTTAAGAGTTTGTTTGTTCTTTCTTCAGCGGGACTCTTCTCTTAAACTAAAAATTATCGAGAGGGAATCTTTGTTTGATCTTTATTTTTTTAATATTCTCCTACTTGCATTAGGAATAGGACACATGTATCAAAAGTTCAGTGTGAAATTTGAATGAGATAGATTGTTTCAAATTCAAATAATTAGTAATTGAAATTAGTTACACAAAATCGGGGCAAGATAAGGGATATACTTTGAATCTTAAAGTATTCGAATCAACTATGTTCAATTTCTTTTGTATTGTGAAAATTCCATTTGTGGGTGTGTTCGTGGTAAACATATATAGTACTCTATTCCATTACACAGATCAGGAGTAATCGAAAAAAGCCAGGCCCAGCAGTACGGTATCTCTTTTTCTTGGAATCCTGAATAGGACGCTACTAATATTTATACTAATCCACATATGTTTCTTTCCCACCAATCAATATTAGTTCACGAAATGGAAATTACCATATTGGTTTGATGATAAATGTGAAACGAAAAAGAAAAAAAAGAAATAAAGAAAGGGGGTCCTAGTTAGTAAAAAAATTCTGTTCTATTCCCTTTCACAGAAAATCGAGAGATAAATTGATGTCTTTTTTTATTGGATTTGTACCCATCGGGACTGACGGGGCTCGAACCCGAAGCTTCCGCCTTGACAGGGCGGTGCTCTGACCAATTGAACTACAGTCCCAGGGAAAAAAGCGTAGAGCGTACATATTCTTACCATTTCATTCAAACCTCTTCATTTCCATTTTCGATTAGAATCGTTGTGTTGTAACTGACAGAGGCGGGACTGAGATATTGATATCTACACGGATATGCACTTTAGCGAGATCGACACGGATTACTAGTAATCTTGTCGTTATTGCCAAATCGATTGAAAATAAATCTTTCAATGAATCAAGGAAAAAAGAGTTTTTTTATTTACTTTACTCCCCCTTTCTTTCCTTATACTTTATACTTACAGATCCTGATAGGAATCTAAATCATTAGCAAGATTTGAATTTTTGGAAAAATACGTAATCAAAGAAGAAAGGTAGGTAAGGTATGTATCTATTTTTTATTCTTCCATATCGACACATCGGGTATTTCCGGAAAACAACAAATGGTTATATCATTTCATGGTGGATCGGCGAATTATTGGGTTGGGCCGAGCTGGATTTGAACCAGCGTAGACATATTGCCAACGAATTTACAGTCCGTCCCCATTAACCGCTCGGGCATCGACCCAGGAAGAGTCAATCTCAGTCTTTATTGAAAATCCCAGGATCAACTTCCTTTAGTAGTACCCTACCCCCAGGGGAAGTCGAATCCCCGCTGCCTCCTTGAAAGAGAGATGTCCTAAACCACTAGACGATGGGGGCATACTTGCCCAACCGCCATTATATTATGTTCATAGTATGAACAGTTTTTTGAAATTGTCAATATAATGATATGACTCGATCAGAAGTTTTTTTCCGTCTGTCATAAGTCCATAAGAACTTTTTGATTCCTCATTTCGATTTATAAATTGTTCATTCCAATGGCTACTCTAGACTCTAGAATTCTAAAAAAAAAAAAAAATAGAAAAAATAAAAAATACGAAGGATAGGACAGGACCCTTTCTTTCGGAGAATGATTGGTTTACCGGAAAGGGCGAGGGGTTTAGTTTAAACTTCATTTTTTTTTTCACATTCATTGATTCATTCATTGTTAAGATTCGATGGGCATATTTATATCTCACACTAAGCCGGGAAAAAAAGGAAATTAAAAAACGATAATCAATCTGGAAATCTGGGAAGAGGGATAGGGATCAACAAGTTATTGAAAATTGTTTTTCAATAAGAATTTGGTTGAGGGACAAATGGAATCCATTTATCAATGATTTGAGGAAATTTATTGGATATATTATATATTGATTGGGTATATTATATATTGAATTGGCGGGTACATGGAGCAATCCCATTAGGATCGGTTTTAAAATAATTCATTGCATTGATATTTATCAAATCCAATATCAATAAACCAAAACCCATTTTAACCCTTCTCTATACTATACTCACTAGGTAAATTCAATTTATTGTTCCGTAATGAGCCACTATAAAATATATCTATGTACATCTATTCTATTTTAATAGAATTCAATATAATTCGAATATAATATATAGAATATATATCCATATAAATAGGAGCATATGCAATACTAAATATATGTACTAGACTCATAGTGTCTAGTTACTTATTCAGGAATTGAATCAAAGGGGCCCTTTTAACTCAGTGGTAGAGTAACGCCATGGTAAGGCGTAAGTCATCGGTTCAAATCCGATAAGGGGCTTTTTTGCATAAAAACCCAACGGTAGTATTCATATTTGAGGGGAGAGGATATTGTTGATATTTGTAATAAAAAAGTAAGGAATTTTCGAATTTCATTCGGAAAGGAAAATGGAATTATGAAATTTTTAATTCTAAAAAATGATAATATAATAATTCTAATGAATTAGAATTCTAGTAATTCTAGTTAGAAAGGTGAACATTTTTTTTTTATAATGAATAATGATAAGTCATCTCATTTAATTTCCAGATATTCCTATTTTTCTGTTATTCCAATCCAAATTCATTGGAAAGATTATCAATCAACAAAATAAAAAGTAAGTGGATCTAACCCATTGAATCATGACTATATCTACTATTCTGATATTCAAATTCGATATCAAAATAGAGATGAAATTATCTTCTTTTATTTCATTTTCCATCTTTCTTTGGTTTGAACTCCAGAAGAATCTGTCGATATTTCTGATTAAATCTTCTTGTTCCTAGGGGTTCCATAGGAATAAATTGCTATTCCCTTCCTCCACGGAAGAAAGGCTTATTCCAAGTCCCAAAAGTCATTTTTCATTTTCAATATCTTTCTTTAATTTCAGAGAACACAAGAAAAGATCAATTTACATTTAAATTTCTATAAGATAAGATATAGATATCGAAAATAAATCTATCAAATCATGGCTTTCCGTATCAAATGGTTTCATATCGAGGCATATGATATTTTTTTCCGGCAATTGATGGATGCGAGAAAGAGACTTTCACTTCTAGTCTCTTATTATTAAATTCAATACAATATTAAGGAAACTCATTCTATTTTTTTTTTCTGACAGATAAAAAAAAAAATAAAATTTTTAGTTTTATATTAATCAGAA